AAAAAAAAAAGAAACAAAGGGAAAGTTCTTATTCGAAGCGCCTCGTGATCGTCAACCAATTCTGTGCTTCAATATAATTACCAGGAGTAAGCGTTATAGCCTGTTTCCAATACTCAGCGGCTTGAGCGAACCAAGCCTCCGCCATTTCAGAATCTCCTTGTTGAATGGCCTGTTCTCCACGGTCGGAATAGGCGGGTCAATTCCCTCCCTGAGAACCGTACTTGAGAGTTTCCTACCTCATACGGCTCGATAACCAACTCTTTTGTTTTGGTGTACCAGTTTTTTAACTTTAACCCACTTTAACTTTCTATCTAATTGAATGAGATTTCTTATAGATATTTGGTTTTTCTTGGATTAACCAAAAGAGAGTAATTACATGAGTTTCAAACTTTCATTTTGATTTAATTAATATATTAATTAATATAATAAGTTTTATCTTTTCTCCTACCTTCAGAAAAAAAAGTCATGTCCACTGTTATTAGATATTCGAATTTTCTGAAAGGTAACTATCCCGCTTTCAGATAAAAATTTATATAGAATCTTTGAAAAAGACTTTTTTTCATACTTCATAAAAAAGAAAAAGACTTACTGTCTTTAGGATCTGATGCTACACCGCTGCTCAATACCTTAGGGGATCTACTCTATTACATAAGTAGATTCCTAAGATTTATCTCATATTATGATATAAATAAACAGCTTTTGTTGTATCGGTCCAAAACCTTTCCAATTGATCTTTACGGTGCTTCCTCTATCAATTAAATCTTTTTTTATCCATAGAAAAAGAAAGTATTTAGGCATATCTAGTCTTCACTTCATATTTCGACCTATGAAGTTTATTTATTTGCTACAGCTGATAAAAAATCGTTTTGGACGATGCTTATGTAGAAAGCCCTTTTTTTTTGTGTTTCTAGTATTTCATTGACTAGCTGTTCGTTCTTTTATTTCTATAGTGGAGATAGTCGCACGTAATGACAGATCACAGCCATATTATTAAAAGCTTGTGGTAAAAAGGGGTTTCGTTCTAATGCCCGAAAATAATATTCTAAAGCTTTGGTATGTTCCCCATTACTTGTGTGGATAAGGCCTATATTATAGAGTATATAACTTCGATCATAGGGGTCAATTTCTAGTCGCATAGCTTCATAATAATTCTGTAATGCTTCCGCATAATTTCCTTCAGATTGAGCCGACATCCGTTACGGTCGTCATTCGCTTTAACGAATTCTCCGTTTCAGAACCGTATGTGAGATTTTCATCTCATACGGCTCCTCCTTTTAAGTGCATAATGAAAATAATATATGGAAAAAAGTGATGTCATTATGAACTAAGCGGGGCTAATGTTTTTACAAGAAATCCCTAGCCAACCTCCTTGCAAAAGATCTTTTCTTACTACCAAGTGGGTTCATGCTAGATAAAAATAAAAAAGTAAACTCTAAAAATTTCTTTGTTCTCAACGCTCCTAAATTTCCAGGAATTAGTCACTTCAACAGTCTTCAATGGTTATACGGGTATCCAAAGTACGAACGAGATGGATGTTTATTGTTCCAACCATTTTAATTAGTCCCAATCCCAAAGAAGAAGAAGAAAGAAAGGGAATCATTTTGAAGAAAGTTTTTGTGTTGTTGATTTCTCGGCGTAGTGCTTCTTCCCCTATGCCTCCTATTCGTATATTGTATTAGTGTCGTAGGATTGATCTCTAATACGGGGAACGATAGGTAAAAACCTTTTGCTCAATACTAGAATTCACAATTGAAGCATCTAAGGCTGCATTAATCGTGGATACATGACAGAAGGGATTGCTTTTTTTATATTCTAAACTTCACCTTCAAAAGCGTAGATTTTTTTTTCAATACTTGTTTTTCTTTCTATTCCAAATCGGCGAGAAATAAAAAAAATAATGATAATCAAATCGCACCATCTCTGTAATAAGTAAATGCCTCTTTTTCTCCGGAAGTTGTCGGAATGACTCGTAATAAGATATCGGCTACAATTGTAAAGGTTTTATCAATAAAATTTCCATTTATACGCGATCTTGGCATAGGTAGTAATCCATTATATAACTCTTTTGATTTCCTTTACCTTTTCTTTTGTAAGAAAATTTTCTCACAAACAAAGGAATTGTATAGTACGAACTAACATAAAAGCGGACTCATAAAAAAAAAACCTTCTATCTACTTCCAATTCCAATTTTTCCGGTCAAAAAAAAAGTATCTATTAACCATAATCTAAAAAACGATGAATAACTCGCTATTCACCCAGGTACTCAGTCATAATCCTGATGTCGGAGAGATGGCCGAGTGGTTGAAGGCGTAACATTGGAACTGTTATGTAGACTTTTGTTTACCGAGGGTTCGAATCCCTCTCTTTCCGTACTTTCAACTAATTCACCAATCGTACGTGATTGACCACAATGTATCAAATCAAATAAAAAAGAATAGATATAAAATCTACCTTGTTTTCATTTTGAAATAGATTCTCTATTCCTAATTTTTTTGATATGGAAAATGCTGGTAAGAGCAAACAAGGGACCCAAATCTCCCTACCAATCTATGATACATGAATAGGAAAAAGATTCCCCGACAAAATCCCTTACCTTGTGCCTTTTTATTTTTAATAAAAAACGAGGGCAAAGGGGAGTTGTCCGAACTCTTGTTTTTAGTTATTTTTTTTACTTAAGTTAGGTTTATTAAGTCTGTCGAGAGTAATATTCTACGACAAGCAATTCATTTATTTTCAAACCGACGCATTTCCTATCTATTATTTGATTGACTAACCCTTCATATTGGAATGTGTGAAGAGTCAGATGGTTTGGCAATTCCTCAGGGGCAGATGAATCAAGAAGATTTTGAACCAAAGTTCTAGAGTTTTGTTCATCCTTCACTGTAATAATATCTCGGGGTTTGCAGCGATAACTTGGTATATCAACTATACGACCATTAACTAAAATATGTCCATGGTTAACTAATTGGCGCGCTTGAGGAATAGTCAAAGCCATACCCAATCGAAAAAGGATGTTATCCAAACGCATTTCAAGTAATTGTAGTAAAACTTGACCTGTTGACCCCTTGGCTTTTCCGGCGATACGAACATATTTAAGTAATTGGCGTTCTGTAAGACCATAATGAAAACGCAATTTTTGTTTTTCTTCTAAACGAATACGATATTGAGATTTTTTTCCGGAGCGTGATTGGTTTCTAAGATCGCTTCCTGCCTTAGGCCTTTTACTAGTTAGTCCCGGTAAAGCCCCCAGACGGCGTATTTTTTTAAAACGAGGCCCTCGGTAACGTGACATAAAGACTCCTTTTTTTATTGAAATTGTACAAAACTAAACAAAATTAAAACTGAACTAAATGATAATGATAAATGACGCGAAATCCACTCCAATAAACTATTGGAATACAAAGAGTAAGAAGATATATTCTCTCAATATACAGATTTTTTTTATTGTATATACAATATATATAAATCAAATAAATCACAAAAATTTTTCTTTATTTTCTTTATTTATTTTGCAAAGATCTAACTCTTTTACCCAATATATCTTCCTATATGGAAGTTTATATGACATAATATAAATGGAGTGGTAACTCTTGGAAAAAGGTGAAAGAAGTCTTTTCAATCTTCTTTTATTTTGAAAGTACATTAAAAATCATGTAAAAAAACGAAAAAATATGGAAAAGCCGGCTATCGGAATCGAACCGATGACCATCGCATTACAAATGCGATGCTCTAACCTCTGAGCTAAGCGGGCTCAAATAAATAGTGACTATCATTAAATAAATAAAACATAACCTTAATTAATAGAATATAGCAGTATATCGACTTTCTAATTTTAATTTTATTAGTTTATAAATAAGAAAATCTTAATTAGATCAGAAATCTTTTTTTTTTTTTTAGTTAAATGATATCTGATTTGAAATTCTTGTTTTTTTTTGTTCTAACCTCATGCTATTATTATTATTTTATACTTTTTTTTCTTTTTATTTCTAATACTATACTATAGAATTATTAGAATTAATATAATATTCGAATAGAATTTTTTATAATTATTCGAATTTCAAATCTACGAAGTAGACTTAAAATCTTTTTCCATTGCACATTGTAGAATTAATAAAGAATTCTAAGTTTTAATAATAATTATAAATTTCTTTTCATGAAAGTAAAAAAAAACAGAATCGACCGTCCGACTATTTCTTAAAATTTAAGACAAATATCCGAAAAAGAAGAACATATATATGTTATGTAATATATAACCATATTGAATTGCAAATACAAAAATGATAGAATCTTTGTTGATTAGACTAAATCAACATGGGTGGGGCTCACAAAAATGAAAGAAGATACCAAAGAAATAAGTATCTATATGTAATGAATTCCAAGGTTTCGCATAACAAAAAGTGGAAAGACATCATAATGAGATCCTAATAAAAAGGGGGATATGGCGGAATTGGTAGACGCTACGGACTTAATTGGATTGAGCCTTGGTATGGAAACCTACTAAGTGATAACTTTCAAATTCAGAGAAACCCTGGAATTAACAATGGGCAATCCTGAGCCAAATCCTTGTTTACGCGAACAAACCAGAGTTTAGAAAGCGAGAAAAAAGGGATAGGTGCAGAGACTCAATGGAAGCTGTTCTAACAAATGAAGTTCACTACCTTGTGTTGATAAAGGAATCCTTCGATCGAAACTTCAAATCAAAAAGGATGAAGGAGAAAAGCCTATATTGTCTAAATATAGGTAACACAAAATGATCTCAAAAATGACGACCTGAATCTCGATTTCTATTTTTTTATAAACAAAATAGAAATGTTGTGAATCAATTCGAAGTTTAAGAAAAAATCAAATATTCATTGATCAAATGATTCACTTCATAGTCTGATAGATCCTTGATGGAACTTATTAATCGGACGAGAATAAAGATAGAGTCCCATTCTACATGTTAATACTGACAACAATGAAATTTATAGTAAGATGAAAATCCGTTGACTTTTTAAATC